GATTTCCTGGGAAACAAAGTCATAGGCACGTAGGTTCAGAGCCAGGCCAACTACGCCAATAGCACTCATCCATAAACCGGTGACGGGTACAAATAGCATAAAGAAATGTAACCAACGTTTATTGGAAAAAGCAACACCAAAGATTTGGGACCAAAAGCGGTTAGCAGTGACCATTGAATAAGTTTCTTCCGCTTGAGTTGGGTTAAAAGCTCGGAAGGTATTTGCACCATCACCATCTTCGAATAGAGTGTTTTCTACAGTAGCCCCATGAATAGCGCATAGCAGAGCCGCACCTAATACTCCGGCAACTCCCATCATATGAAAGGGGTTCAACGTCCAATTATGAAATCCTTGGAAGAAAAGGATGAATCGAAATATAGCTGCTACGCCAAAACTCGGTGCAAAGAACCAACCAGATTGTCCCAGTGGATAAATAAGGAATACGGAAACAAAAACTGCGATTGGACCAGAGAATGAAATTGCATTATAAGGCCGCAATTGAACAGATCGAGCAAGTTCAAATTGACGTAACATGAAACCTATTAGTGCAAAAGCCCCATGGAGAGCGACAAAAGTCCACAGACCGCCTAATTGACACCAACGAGTAAAATCTCCTTGTGCTTCCGGTCCCCATAGTAGCAACAAAGAGTGTGCTAAACTATTGGCAGGGGTGGAAACTGCCGCCGTTAAGAAATTGCAACCTTCCAAATAGGAACTAGCCAATCCATGGGTATACCAAGAAGTTACAAAAGTAGTCCCTGTAAACCAACCCCCTAAAGCGAAATAAGCACAAGGAAAGAGCAATAGGCCGGACCATCCTACAAAAACGAAACGGTCCCTTCGTAACCAGTCGTCCATAATATCAAATAGATCATTTTCTTCTTTAGTAACTCTACCAAGGGCTATAGTCATAGTGATCCTCCTATTCAATTACTTCAACCATTTCCGAGCACCTCATATTACTTCCAAGGCATATGATAGTTTGATTATCTGTGGACGATTTCTTTCTCGTTCAATGCCCTTTTTCAATGGTCTCGAAGATAGAAATTTTGCATTTTTATCTATGGGGTCACAACCGAAGTCGTGGTAAATCCATGAATTTCATTAGATTCATTTTTCTTAATACTATAGAAATAAAGAAATAAACATTTGAATTCAGCATTATTCTATGATTCCTATTTCAAAGCCTATCTTTTAAGGGAAAAATAGCCCCTCTTTTCTCATTCGCTCTCTATTGCATGGGTGGGAGAACAAAAATAGGATTCTGAAAAAAAAGAAAGATATTGAAAAGAAAAATTGACTTTCGAAATCCATTTTTATGTGTAACGGAAAAGAGTTGTGATTTCTTCTTATTCCTATAGAACGTCTATTAACAAGAATATGAAATCGTAAATAGCGAAAAATTCTTGCCTTGCGCGGTCTAAGTCTAAGGAAATACAAAAAATCCGCTTATACAACAATTTCATCCACATCGAATTTATATATCAGAATAGCGGATAGAGGCATCATTCAAGGGGTCAGGTCCACTTACTTTATCTTTCTTTCTAATTTTATGGTGGGTTTGATAAGAATTTTTTTTCTATAACCTGCTTGTTTTATTCTAACAAGTCCTATACGGAAATGCCTGTTGAAGAGAAAATATATCTGATTGTCTCTCAGCCTATATCGAATTTTAGAAAGAAGAAACAAGAATTTTCTCCTTTTTTTTATTAACATTAAGAAAAAAGAATATAACTAAAATGGAATTGGCAATATAATTTTTATGCACTTTTGAAATGAAAATAAGGAAGGATTTTTTGTAATCGTTATTTCTTGCCTCTGTCATATCACGAAAACCTTTCGATTTGGAACGGGGAGAGATGGCTGAGTGGACTAAAGCGGCGGATTGCTAATCCGTTGTACAATTTTTTTGTACCGAGGGTTCGAATCCCTCTCTTTCCGCCCCCTCGGATCGTTTGGGACTTTCGAATTGTAAGGAATTCTAACCCCCGGATTTTTTCATAGATAAATGTACGAAAAAAATTCAATTTGTAAGAAAAAATTCCCCAAAATTTTGGATTTTTACTCCTCACGTCCAGGATTACGTCCTGGGTCATTGGATAAGAATCCAAAGATAAAGAGGGAAACAAAGAATATCACTACTGTATAAACAAAGAGTTTGAGAGTAAGCATTACATAATCTCCAAGATTTTTTTTTAAGGAATAGATTACCCGTTTTTCCTTACCGCACAGATCCACTAGGATGGTTTTTTTTATTTTGACACCTAAAAAATGCAAAAATCAATTCTTAAAAAAAAATTGCAAGAATTGCTTTATAATAAGCAGTCTTATCAATATCAAAAATTAGTTTAAGTATTGTGTGGGTACCTAAAGGTACCTGCTCAACGTAGGTGCAGGGGGTAGAAAGGCTGATCCAAATTTATTGTTGCAGCTATACATTCAATGTAGAAGAATTTGAATTTTAGAATCAAAAGTTCATAATATAAGACTTCTCGGCTTTTTCATTTTTTTGGAATGAATACATCATTCAATTTGGCAGACAGAACAGAATAGTAAAGATTTCATCGAAAACTTACAGCAGCTTGCCAAACAAACGCTAATAGAAAAAAGAGTACAGGTATGACAGGCATAACATCCACGATTGGGTTGAAAATGGCATAAGCTTCGGGTAATTTAGCTAAGAAAAAACTAGTCGGATAAAGACCAGAATTAAAACAGATAGAGGTTAAACTAAGTATATTAGGCATAACAAGCATTTCGTTCTTGTAGAGTAGATAATTGGATTTTGATTGAGTTATTTTTCTAAGGGAAAAAGGAAAAGAAAAGGTGGATTCAAAATCCTTTTTTCTTCGGACTTTCCCAAACACAAAATACCTCCTTGTATTCGCATTCTCAAATGAGAATGGAAGAAATTCGACTTTCATATAATATCTTAATAGAATTTCATGTAATGATCAATGCATTTTTTGGATTCTATATTATCCGCATGTTTAGAATCCTAGCAAGAAAATATCCCTCATTTTTTAGGTAATTGAAGTGGGATTGATGAATAATATATAATAAAAATACTGTTTATTAGTGTCGCATAAAAGAAATGGGGCGTGGCCAAGTGGTAAGGCAGCGGGTTTTGGTCCCGTTATTCGGAGGTTCGAATCCTTCCGTCCCAGATTTTTTTTCATGAAACGAAAGATAGAATCATATTGTGCCCTGCACGACACAAAAGCTTACTAAAGAGAATAATTATTTCTTATGAAATCTTAGATTAGATGTATTTCTAAGGATTCTTTTTCTTTCTCAGAAAACAAAATCAAGTGTCAAGTCCAGTCAAATTGAATATTTTTATTCATTAAAAATTTTGGTCTGTCAGGCACATTCAGGATATGCTCCTACTACACTCATATGTGTATGTGTTTTGAATATGTGTTTTGAAATTCGAACTTTTTAGATAAACTTTATGCTCTATATCCATGAAGTGGGAATTCTTATAGGATACATTTATTTGACACCTAATGTGAAGAAAAGGGGGTTTCCATTCTACGGATAGAGACTAGATTTTTCTATTTTAGGCATTATCTGATTTGCAAATATCCATTTCCAAATCAATGGAATGTGAGGATTAGAGATAAATTCATCTATTCTGTCTACTCGACTTTGGAATTGATTAAAAAACAAAAATTTAGGAGGGAAAACACTGTATAAAAAATCAGACCTATCCCTTTATGATACAGATAGATTTTTGTTTTGTTGTTTTATTAGTAAAAAAGAGGGGCTCTTCTTTGGTTAAGCGAAAACGATCTCGATTTGTGATTCTTTAAATATCCAGAATGATCCATTCCGGGAAGGATAAGGTAAGAACTGTTCGTTGGATAGAATAGAATGGATTCAAAAAAAAATCATACTTTTTTTGAATTTTTAGTTCTTTCTGTTACCTAAAAGAAAGAATGCTATAAGTAAAAGCAAAGACCTTAATTTTACTTTACACTAATTTTTTTTACTTTATTTTTTCTTTCTTTTGTTACTCCTGTTATTCCAGTCGAAAAACTATGAAAAGTTCATAACTAACAAAAAACTGCTAATCTTTTTTTTTTTTTTATTGGCATAGTTTATTTGTTGGAGAAGAGTTGATTCTTTTCATTTCAGGATTGATCATCTCGAGTCCTCTGTTGAGGATGGAAATTCAATAATAAATAAGTCTTAAGCAAACTATTTTATTCCTCTTTTTCAAACTATGTTTCATTCATATGATAGAATATGGGTTTAAATAAATTGGCTCCTTGCAGAGTCTTCCCCGATAAATACTTATTTCTTTTATCCATATTTCTCCATAGATAGCAAGTTTGAATTAGTATACAAAACCAATGACTATTCATGATTCCATCCATATTGGATCAATTCTCGATACCACTTTGCAATGAAATTAGAGGAATGTTATGGTAAAACTTCGTTTAAAACGATGTGGTAGAAAGCAACGTGCGACTTGAAGGAGATGATCGATTGTGGATTTTGCTATCCACCATTTTCCATAGTAATGAAAATGCTCTTGGCTCGACATAGTCTGTTCTATTTGTCCCGAACCGAATTTGCGCTGGGTTGTTTGTAAGTAAATAGTACACGATGGAGCTCGAGAAGACTGATTTTTTATCAAGGGAAAGAATCTAGGGTTAGTGAAAACTAATAAATTAGGCCAACTTTGTCAGTCTATCCTTAATATAGAAATTAAATTGAAAGGTTAAAATAAGAAAAAGTCTAATTTTGGAAGATTGGAAAACTTTTTTTTTCGATTAAAAGTCTATCAGAATCAATCGTTCATATTTGATTTCTCTAGAAGAGGAAAATGCTTTATTGAAGGAAATAAGAAAAAAAGAAAGGGTATGTTGCTACTCTTTTGAAAGAAAAAAGAATAGGAATTCCCGAAGTAATGTCTAAACCCAAGGATTTCACAAATCAAAGATAAAGGATTCCGGAACAAGTAAACATGATTTTCAAACATCTCAACAATAGAATTAGATCAGAATAAGGAATAAAAGTCAATTTGTTTGAGATGAAATAAAGAAAAGAGTTTAGAGACGACTCAAAAACTTTCGAAGGATTTCTCTTTTGAATTCTGTCAGTCAAAATTAGCCAACTTGAGTCATGAGTATAAATGAAATTTGTTTTTTCTTCTATAAGTAAATTAATCCAAGTTATAGTCTAATTACTTGTATTATAGATAGAAATTCGAATCATTTTCTCGAGCCGTATGAGGAGAAAACCTCCTATACGTTTCTAGGGGGGGGCATTGTTTATCTACATCTATCCCAATAAGCTGTCTATCGAATCGTTGCAATTGATGTTCGATCTCGAAGAGAAGGAAGAGATCTTCAAAAAGTTGGTTTTTATGATCCGATAAAGAATCAAACTTGTTTAAATGTTCCAGCTATTATCTATTTCCTTGAAAAAGGTGCTCAACCTACAAGAACTGTTTATGATATTTTAAGGAAAGCAGAATTCTTTAAAGATAAAGAAAGAACTTTGAGTTAATTGAAGAACTAAATAAATAAAAAATAAAAAAGTAGGGGAGGGTCATTAATATCCCTTAATTATTTAGACACAATTTGCCTCTTTTTTAGTCCTATTTTTTTGCTGCATTTATGTCGTGCCAATCCAACAAAAGCCCTTATTTAATTTCCTTATTTGTATCTAATTGGGTTTCTTACCATTGTATTTCTATTGACAAAGGTCTATTGAACAAATAGAATTTGTAGCTAGATAGGTCTCTTTATCGTCACCGCATATTAGGTATTTCTGTCTACACTTTGCTCAAATGATAGGGTTGCCCCCCCTTGCATGTACTTTCATATAAGATTTTTCTATTTAAATGCTAAAAAAAATAACAATTTTGCTATTATGATTGGGGCCGCTCCTTTTTTAACCTTAGTGAAATTTAACCGATCTGTTTATTTTGGTATTTGAGTGTTTTTAATGGGTGATAAAATCTTTCTTTTGATGTCTTGCTAATTCAATGTTTTGCCAGGAGCGTTCGGTGTAATTCCATCGATTTTTTGATTTCGATCGTATCTAACTATTTTATCTGGGTTGCTAACTCAATGGTAGAGTACTCGGCTTTTAAGTGCGACTATGATCTTTTACACATTTGGATGAAGCAACAAATTCGTCCAGACTCTTGGTAGAGTCTAGAAGACCACGACTGATCCTCAAAGGTAATGAATGGAAAAAATAGCATGTCGTAATAAAATCAATTTCTTTTTTTTTTTTTTGAATAAAAAAATTCCGATTTTCTGGGTCTAGTGAATAAATGGATAGAGCCTGGCTCTAATTCTGGTAAAATAAAAAGCAACGAGCTTAACTTCTTAATTGAAATGATTTCCCGATCTAATTAGACGTTAAAAATAGATTAGTGCCTAATGCGGGGAAAGGTTGGGTTTTCCTATCGGTGGACCCTTTAATTTTTTTTTTAGGAATCCTAATTATTCTTGATTATGGATTGAAAAGGAATGTTATGAATTGAATGTGTAAAAGAAGCAGTATATTGATAAAGAGACTGTATTCCAAAGTCAAAAGAGCGATTGGCCTGCAAAAATAAAAGATTTGTTCTTTTTTGTGATTAGAACAAACATAAACTAATTAGATAGAAAAGGAGGAGAAAAAGATCTATGGATTAGACTCCTTTTCTTTTCAGGGTTTGTTTTAAAAAATGGAACACCCTGTTCTGACCATATTGCACTATGTATGATCATTTGATAAATCGAGAAATGCTTTTTTTCTCTGATTCAAGTAGAAAATGGCAAAATTCGAAGGGTATTCAGAAAAACAGAAATCTCGTCAACAATACTTCGTTTACCCACTTCTCTTTCAGGAATATATTTATGCATTTGCCCACGATTATGTATTAAATGGTTCCGAACCTGTGGAAATTTTTGGTTGTAATAACAAGAAATTTAGTTCACTACTTGTGAAACGTTTAATTATTCGAATGTATCAGCAGAATTTTTGGATTAATTCGGTTAATCATCCTAACCAAGATCGATTGTTGGATCACCGCAATCATTTTTATTCGGAGTTTTATTCTCAGATTCTATCTGAGGGGTTTGCAATCGTTGTAGAAATCCCATTCTCGCTAGGACAACTATCTTGTCCGGAAGAAAAAGAAATACCAAAGTTTCAAAATTTACGATCTATTCATTCCATATTTCCCTTTTTAGAAGACAAATTTTTGCATTTACATTATCTATCACATATAGAAATACCCTATCCTATCCATTTTGAAATCTTGGTTCAACTCCTTGAATACCGGATCCAAGATGTTCCATCTTTGCATTTATTGCGATTCTTTCTCAACTATTATTCGAATTGGAATAGTCTTATTACTTCAATGAAATCCATTTTTCTTTTTTCAAAAGAAAATAAAAGACTATCTCGATTCCTATATAACTCTTATGTATCGGAATATGAATTTTTCTTGTTGTTTCTTCGTAAACAATCTTCTTGCTTACGATTAAT